AATAGAGATTTTTTCTTTCGACCATATTTCGATTGTTAATACGATATATAAGGACCGCTACTACAAGCAGTACTACACCTTTGATCGTGAAATATCGATTGCTTGTTGAACCCTGTGAATCACGTGAAAGCAGGACACTCCAAGTTTGGGGGCCAAGGAGTTTCACAAAACGTTCTTGGTGGAAAAAAATGTGAGTGAAAGACACCACTGAATCGAATTTGGTCCATGAATCTAAGAAATAGCGAGAATTCTTGATCTCTCTCAATATCTCTCTCAATTCAAAAATACAGGATTTGAATTGATGCCGTTTCATTGATTTCTCCTAAACGAAAGATTATATTTCAATTGAAATCCACTTACACAAAGACAGCCCCCGTTGATGACGAGTCTCCGCGAAGCATCCATGGCTGAATGGTTAAAGCGCCCAACTCATAATTGGCAAATTCGTAGGTTCAATTCCTGCTGGATGCACGCGAATTGGAACGTTCAATAATAGAATTGGCTCCGTATCAACGGAATCTCATCATCCATAGATAACTAATTGGTATATTCATACTATAAGAATAAGATAGAAACGGTAGAAACGGTAAGAATTCTAATTCTTATAGATACTGGAACTCATAGGGAAGAAAATGGATTTATGGATGGAATAAAATATGCAGTATTTACAGAAAAAAGTATTCGGTTATTGGGGAACAATCAATATACTTCTAATGTCGAATCAGGATCAACTAGGACAGAAATAAAGCATTGGATCGAACTCTTCTTTGGTGTCAAGGTAGTAGCTATGAATAGCCATCGACTCCCGGGAAAGGGTAGAAGAATGGGACCTATTATGCGACATACAATGCATTACAGACGTATGATCATTACGCTTCAACCGGGTTATTCTATTCCACCTCTTATAGAGAAAAGAACTTAAATAAAAAAAAATAAATACTTAATAACATGGCCATACATTTATACAAAACTTCTACCCCTAGCACACGCAAAGGAGCCGTAGACAGTCAAGCGAAATCCAATCCACGAACAAATTTGATCTATGGACAGCATCGTTGTGGTAAAGGTCGTAATGCCAGAGGAATCATTACCGCAAGGCATAGAGGGGGAGGTCATAAGCGTCTATACCGTAAAATCGATTTTCGACGGAATGAAAAAGACATATCTGGTAGAATCGTAACCATAGAATACGACCCTAATCGAAATGCATACATTTGTCTCATACACTATGGGGATGGTGAGAAGAGATATATTTTACATCCCAGAGGGGCTATAATTGGAGATACCATTGTTTCTGGTACAGAAGTTCCTATATCAATGGGAAATGCCCTACCTTTGAGTGCGGTTTGAACTATTGATTTACGTAATTGGAAGTAACCAATTAGGTTTACGACAAAACCTAGAAATCGATCACTGATCCAATTTGAGTACCTCTACGGGATAGACCTCAACAGAAAACTGAAGAGTAACGGCAGCAGGTGATTGAGTTCAGTGGTTCCTCATATAAAATTATTGACTCTAGAGATATGGTAATATGGAGAAGACAAAATTGTTTGAAGCACGGATAGAACCGGAAGCGCCCCTTGTTTCAAAGAGAGGAGGATGGGTTATTCACATTTCATTTGATGGTCAGAGGCGAATTGAAAGCTAAGCAGTGGTAATTCTAAAGATCCCCCGGGGGAAAAATAGAGATGTCTCCTACGTTACCCGTAATATGTGGAATGGAAGTATCGACGTAATTTCATAGAGTCATTCGGTCTGAGTGCTACATGAAGAACATAAGCCAGATGACGGAATGGGGAGACCTAGGATGTAGAAGATCGTAGCATGAGTGATTCGGCAGATTTGGATTCCTATATATCCACTCATGTGGTACTTCATCATACGATTCATATAAGATCCATCTGTCTAGATATCATCATCTACATCCAGAAAGCCGTATGCTTTGGAAGAAGCTTGTACAGTTTGGGAAGGGGTTTTTATTGATCAAAAAGAAGAATCTACTTCAACCGATATGCCCTTAGGCACGGCCATACATAACATAGAAATAACACTTGGAAAGGGTGGACAATTAGCTAGAGCAGCAGGTGCTGTAGCGAAACTGATTGCAAAAGAGGGTAAATCGGCCACATTAAGATTACCATCTGGAGAGGTTCGTTTGATATCCAAAAACTGCTCAGCAACAGTCGGACAAGTGGGTAATGTCGGGGCGAACCAGAAAAGTTTGGGTAGAGCCGGATCTAAATGTTGGCTAGGTAAGCGTCCTGTAGTAAGAGGAGTAGTTATGAACCCTGTAGACCATCCCCATGGAGGTGGTGAAGGGAGGGCCCCGATTGGTAGAAAAAAACCCACAACTCCTTGGGGTTATCCCGCGCTTGGAAGAAGGAGTAGGAAAAGGAATAAATATAGTGATATTTTTATTCTTCGTCGCCGTAAGTAAATAGAAAGAGAAAGAAAAAATAATGAATGATGTGTAATTAAATATTCAATCAAACAATATTCAATATTCAATCAAATCGGTTTTTTCGTCTTCACAAAATGAAAAAAAAGAAAAGAAGGGGGAGTAATCACTTGTGGCCCGTTCATCAAAAAAAAATCCTTTTGTAGCTAATCACTTATTAAGTAAAATTGAGAAGCTCAACAAGGCGGAGGAAAGAAGTATAATAGTAACTTGGTCCCGGGCATCCACCATTATATTTGCAATGGTCGGGCATACAATTGCTGTTCATAACGGAAAGGAGCATTTACCTATTTATATAACGGAGCGTATGGTGGGTCACAAATTGGGAGAATTCGCGCCTACTCTGACTTTCCGGGGACACGCGAGAAACGATAATAGATCTCGGCGATAATATTAATATAGTTAATGTATTAATGTAATAAAAAGTTAAAGTAATAAAAAGTTAAATAAGTGCTCTCATGATTTATTCTTATTTTTATTGGTGTGTGTGAGGTAAAACCCTATGATAAAGAAGACCTCGGGTACAGAAATACGAGCTTTAGCTCGACATATAGGTATGTCTGCTCAAAAAGCACGAAGGGTAATTGATCAAATTCGCGGTTGCTCCTATGAGCAAACACTTATGATACTGGAACTCATGCCTTATCGAGCATGTTACCCCATTTTCAAATTAGTTTATTCCGCAGCAGCAAATGCTAGTCACAATAGGGGTTTGAAAGAAGCTGATTTATTTATTAGTAAAGCCGAAGTCAACGAAGGTGTTATCGTCAAAAGGTTAAAACCGCGAGCTCGGGGACGTAGTTACCCAATAAAAAGACCCACCTGTCATATAACTATTGTATTGAGCGAAAGACCTAACTTCAATTTTAAAAATATTTGATTTTCAAAACATTACTTTTAGTTTAGAAAGAGAATATTGGTAGGTAGATATGGGACAGAAAATAAATCCACTTGGTTTCAGACTTGGTACAACCCAAAGTCATCGTTCCTTTTGGTTCGCACAACCAAAAAATTATTCCAAAGGTCTCCAGGAAGATGAAAAAATACGGGATTGTATCAAGAATTATGTACAAAAACATATGAGAATATCCTCAGGTTTTGAAGGAATTGCACGTATAGATATTAAAAAAAGAATCGATTTGATCCAAGTCATAATTCATATTGGATTCGCCAATATGTTAATGGAGGGTAGAGCCCGAGGAATCGAAGAATTACAGACTAATGTACAAAAAAGCTTTCATTCTGTGAACCGAAGACTCAACATTGCTATTGCAAGAGTTGCAAGACCTTACGGGCAACCTAATATTCTTGCAGAATATATCGCTCTGCAATTAAAGAATAGAGTTTCCTTTCGAAAGGCAATGAAAAAAGCTATTGAATTAGCTGAACAAGCGGATGCAAAGGGAATTCAGGTACAAATTGCAGGACGTCTCAATGGAAACGAAATTGCCCGCGTTGAATGGATTAGAGAAGGTAGGGTTCCCCTGCAGACCATTCGAGTTAAAATTGATCATTGTTCCTATCCAGTTCGAACTATCTATGGAGTATTAGGTATAAAAATTTGGATATTTTTGGATGAAGAGTAATGGCTCCTTTTCTTGCGATTCTATTCATGGATACTTATCCATGGACAGGGCAAAAAACTCAATTTAGTTTAGGTCTTTTTCCATTTAGTCAAAACGGATCAATTATATATGTTTGAATAACAATTCGATTTACCACTTTGATATGATAGAATTGCTATGCTTAGTGTGTGACTCGTTGGGACTAAAAGAAAGAATTGGACCCTACCTAATATAAATTAATAACCAGCTCATTGCTTCGTATTCTCAAGATCCAAGGAATCGGTCATTATATGAGATAATAATCATATATTTGTAGCAACTGAAATCCTTTTTTCAATAAAGTAAAAATGAATCTTGATTGATTGTGTAAGTTGTGAAACCAAAATAGAGGGATGCGGATGAATGGAAGGATGAGAGAAAGGGAGAAGGGGAAAAGAAATGATATATTATTCCAATATGTATGGTCTATGAATCATCTCAGAAAGGGCAATGTGATAAGGCATCATATACTATAATATAATTCAATTCATCTATAATTTAGATGGATTTTATTTCATAGGAAAAAATAAAGAGCATTGAGTCGATGGAGACTGAGGAGATTGACTCAGGGACAGATTAAATTAGAAGCTCCATTGCAGAATTCGGACCTCGACATTAATGGAGGAGAAGCTATGGGAACGACGGAACCTGTGACTGCGGAGGATTCGATTAAAAACGAATCCTAATGATTCACTGGACGGGATGGCGGAACGCGCCGGGAGCGAACTGATTTCTTCGAAGAGGTTATGGAGCGACCCTACGAATAAAGCAGATAAATATAAAAGAGTAAATATTCGCCCGCGAAATTTCATTCATTAATTCATTAAATAATTCTAATATTATTTATAGTTTATTTATCGTTTCATTCGCGAGGAGCTGGATGAGAAGAAACTCTCATGTCCGGTTCTGTAGTAGAGATGGAATTGAGACACTACCATCAACTATAACCCCAAAAGAACCAGGTTTCGTAAACAACATAGAGGAAGAATGAAAGGAGTATCTTATCGGGGCAATCGTATTTGTTTCGGTAGATATGCGCTTCAGGCACTTGAACCCGCTTGGATCACATCTAGACAAATAGAAGCAGGGCGCCGGGCAATCACACGATATGCCCGTCGTGGCGGAAAAATATGGGTACGTATATTCCCCGACAAACCCGTTACACTAAGACCCGCGGAAACACGTATGGGTTCGGGGAAGGGATCTCCCGAATATTGGGTATCCGTCGTTAAACCGGATCGAATACTTTATGAAATGGGCGGAGTATCAGAAACCGTAGCCAGAGCCGCTATGGAAATAGCGGCGCGCAAAATGCCTATACGCACAAAATTCGTTATTGCGGAATAGGGATATCGGACCAAAGAGATATTTATGAATGATGAAAAATATAATCTATAATCGCTGGTTTACTTATTTCTGGACAGAAAATTTTCTTTTCCCCTCGCCTCTTGCATTGAAAGAACTCAAATAAAAGAAAGATGATTCAACCTCAGACCCTTTTGAATGTAGCGGACAACAGCGGAGCCCGAAAACTGATGTGTATTCGAATCATAGGAGCTAGTAATTACCGATATGCTCATATCGGTGACGTTATTGTTGCTGTAATCAAAGAAGCAGTGCCAAATATGCCCCTGGAAAGATCAGAAGTAATCAGAGCTGTAATTGTACGTACATGTAAAGAACTCAAGCGCGACAACGGTATGATAATCCGGTATGATGACAATGCAGCAGTTGTCATTGATCAAGAAGGAAATCCAAAAGGCACCCGAGTTTTTGGTTCGATTGCTCGTGAATTGAGACAGTTAAATTTCACTAAGATAGTCTCATTAGCTCCCGAAGTATTATAAATAATGAACGCCAGTAGACGAGACAATGGTGTAATAGGGTCTTTGAAATGGATCAATTAGTAGATTATGTCTCAGGCATATACCTTTAATGAAAAAGAAAAAAAGAAACATGTTGATTATATAAAAGAAAAAAAAAAATGATAGTTCGTCATGGGTAGAGACACTATTGCCGATATAATAACTTATATAAGAAATGCTGACATGGATAAAAAAGGAACAGTTCGAATACCATCCACTAATATTACCGAAAACATTGTTAAAATACTTCTGCGAGAGGGTTTTATCGAAAATGTTAGGAAGCACCGGGAAAACAACAAGGATTTCTTGGTTTTAACCCTACGACATAGAAGAAATAGGAAAAGAGCATATAGAAATATTTTAAAGCGTATCAGCAGACCAGGTCTGCGAATCTATTCCAACTCTCAACGAATTCCTAGGATTTCAGGCGGGATAGGGGTTGTAATTCTTTCTACTTCTAGAGGTATAATGACAGATCGAGAAGCTCGACTAGAAAGAATTGGAGGAGAAATTTTGTTTTATATATGGTGAGGTGATCCATCTGGTATACGAATTTGATACGTAACTTCCTATTTATGAAAAAGAGAGTAGAGGTGGGTTGTCTAATGTCACTCCTCCTCCATTAGTTAATACTTCAAGGAGGTTACCTGGAATGAAAGAACAAAAATTGATCCATGAAGGTTTAATTACTGAATCACTTCCCAATGGCATGTTCTGGGTTCGCTTAGATAACGAAGACCTGGTTCTAGGTTATGTTTCAGGGCGGATACGACGTAGTTTTATACGAATACTACCAGGAGATAGAGTAAAAATAGAAGTCAGCCGTTATGATTCAACAAGGGGACGTATAATTTATAGACTTCGAAATAAAGATTCAAACGATTAGGTATTTCAATTTTCATGGGGATACATTTTGAGGCTCAAACACTAACTTAAGGTTAATTAAAGAAAAGAGACTTATTTTCTTTCAAAGAGTAGATTCGGAATTAAGGAACAACAAATATGAAAATAAGAGCTTCCGTTCGTAAGATTTGTGAAAAATGTCGACTGATACGTAGGCGAGGACGAATTATAGTAATTTGTTCTAATCCGAAACATAAACAGAGACAGGGATAATATTTATAAAAAAGAACTTAACTTTCTAAGAGACCTAATGTACAAATAAATAAGGATTTGGTTTCACATGAAATGGATATATCCGTATATCTCTGACTCATATTTATGAGATGACAAATAGAATATGACAAAACCTATACAAAAAATTGGTTCACGTAGAAATAGCCGTATTAGTTCACGTAAGAGTGGGTGTAGAACACCAATAGGAGTTATTCATGTTCAAGCGAGTTTCAACAATACTATTGTTACTGTTACAGACCCACAAGGTCGGGTCGTTTCTTGGTCTTCCGCGGGTACCTGTGGGTTCAAGGGCACAAGAAGGGGTACCCCATTTGCTGCTCAAACCGCAGCAGGAAATGCTATTCGTGCGGTAGTGGACCAGGGTATGCAACGAGCAGAAGTCATGATAAAGGGGCCCGGTCTCGGGAGAGATGCAGCATTACGAGCGATTCGT